CCCAGCAGCAAGAAACCCCTAACCCCCCTTCGGGGGGAGCATACAAGGGCCTTTGGCCCTCGCGCCAATGCAACCCCATATCATATTTATTACCAGACATAACCTTTATCCTAACTCCTAGTCACAAGGGGGTGTCCCCTCCAATCCCACCAACGGGTCCTACCCCTAACCTAACGTTATATGAAACCCACATTAATAAACCATCTTACCAATATATATTATATATGTTCCCCATATCATATTTATTACCAGACATAACCTTTATCCTAACTCCTGGTCACAAGAGGGTGTCCCCTCCAAAGGATGCGGGTCTAACTCAAAAGTAATATAATACCCTCTGAGTTAAGCCCGCATCCCCTAGCGAATTACTTGCATCAGCCACCCTAGTGAATCCTTGACATGGAAAGACAAAATAATTACTTATACTACTGATACCAAATTAACCACCCCGTAGGATTCCTCCGGAACGAAAATCCGACATGCAAACACCTTGTTAACCACCTCAAAAAAAACTTATTTATTTCATCGTGTCGAGACAAAAATCACAACTTTTGAAATCGCCGATTAACCCCTACAAAGATTCCTTCGGAACAAACCCGACATGCAAACACCTTGTTAACCCTAAAACCAAAGAAGATAAAGAAGGCCTACAGACCATAAAACCCCCACTAACACACAACCCAACGTAATCAAAAAGCAAATACTTCGGCCCCAAACCTCAAACCACTTAGACAAACCCTCCGTAACACCCACTTCCCATCGATAGAAAGAAAAATAGCATAAATCACAAAGAATGGCATACAATCTATACATCAACCCTACGAAGACCTCACAACCACCCACAATAAAACCCCACAAACCTAACCCACGAAAGGCATACAAATAAAAAACAGCCCCCACCAGAAACCCTAACAAATGTATGTAAAAAAAAAGAAATACAACCCCCCAAAAAACAGAGACACTCTCCTCAAACCCGCATAAGCAGTAAGAACCCACATAATTGATAACAAGGGGAACAACCCCCATAAACCCATAGATAGAAAACCCACACAAAATACCTAAAGATAGGCCCCCAACCAAGTCCAATAAAAGAAAAGCAAATCGATACCTGTAGGCAAAAGAAAGAACAACCCCGCTACAAACCAAAAAGTAAAGAAACCCCCTTCCTGCACTAGCCCTGTAAGAAGCAAGCACATGCTTAGTTATAAACACACCCATAAAAGGCAACCCGCACAAAGAACACAACAAAACCAAGTGCACGAGGCAACTATACACACCCGTGTAGCGACACAAGTAAACCCCCTTGGATCCCTGCCTCCCCCCTGAGGAGCTCATCAAGTCCCCAACTGACATAAAGAGTAAACACTTGCTAACACCATGGGTAACCAAAAACATGGTGCACAAAAAAGTGTCGCCCAAGCAATAACACAACAAACACCACCTTATGTTGTTGCAAGTGGACAAAGCCACAAGCTTCTTTAAATCAACAAAATATAAAGCCCTTAGTGCCGTTAAAATAATTGTCAACACAGCGCACAGCAACAACACCGCCTTTACCCCCCCCCTAAATAAGTTTCCGTAACGAACACAGAACCACACACCAGCCGCCACCAAAGTAGAAGAGTGAACTAAGCATCTAACCGGGGTGGGGGCCCGCATAGCTTCCAGCAGCCAAGACGTAAACGGAAAACAAGCACTCTTCGTCAAAACCACCAAAAGAACACAAACCCTAAATCAAAGCCCCCCCATCTCGTTATAAAACCCCCCAAAAAGACACAACACAACAAAAAGAGAAACATCGCCAAACCGAGAAGCCACCAAAGTGACTAGGGAGGCACGAACGCTAGACAATGTCCCTAAGAACAAAATCAACAAGTAGCTAACCAACCCCAAGTACTCCCACCCTAACAAAGTAGCCAAAATTTTGTTACTTACCATTAAACCCGCCATAACAAAGATAAACACCAAAATTAGAAGATACAAAATAACACCCCCACGGTAACCACCCATATAATGAAACACAAAAGGCAATACAATAGCCCTACATATAAAAAGCATCATCAGACATAACAAAGAGTAACTCTCAAAAACAACAGACACCGCCATAACACTAGCATCATAACCACACAACCCAAACAAAACTTCGACTCCGACCCCCCACACCAATCCAAAAAAAAGGACGGACAAAGCCCCCCCCACAACAAAATAACCAAAAGCCACATACACCTTTGGTAGAGATCCGACAAACTCCTACTTGTGGCCGAAACACAAATCCCGCAAAGGTTACCAAACCTCAGCAGGGGGAGAGCAAACCTCCATATCTGGTGCTTAAAACCAACTCATAAAAATCTGACACCCCGCCTAACACGCGTCACAAATCAATAGCGAAACATTTGATTTCAAATCAAACCGGCAACACACCTACGCGTGTGAACTTAAAGGAGGGGTTACAACCCTTATACAAGTCCTAAACCTGTCCCATAGCATAATCTGGCACCCCTTCTCCCGGCTAGAAACCCTCCCTCAGGATTTACAATCCCGCGTACATAAACAATATACTAAGCCGATATAAGTCTAACGATAAAAGGAACCCTTCCTTCTCACAACACCCCTTATTATAACAAACCCTAAGACTAAGACAAAACAAAACAAACAATAAGTAAACCCCTCAAAAAAGGAGCAAAGGTAGTGCCTACACTCCGAATAGGGGGGAACACCCTCCCCAAAAAAAGAAAACAAGACCATAAACACCAAAAAAGAGAAAAAAAAGGGAGAACCCCTCCTAGCTACCGCAGGGGTGGGGTTGGGGGTTTGAACAGAAACAAATATAAAAAGGATGTAGATACCCCCCACGTAAACCAAACAAAATAAAACTACATACCACCTGAGGCCGGATAACAAGACACAATAACCTGCCCCCCTAAGCCTTCTTAGCAACAAAAGGCCACAATACGTAACAGGGTGTGTGACAAAGGAAAACTGAACAAGGCAAGAAAAATAAACCCTAAGTAATAACCCCCTCACCGAACTACTCTTCTGAGACGATCTCTAGCACAACAGGCATGTAAGCATGCCCCGCACCACAAAGCTCTGTACAGTAGCCGACAAAAACGCCTAACCGCTCTGGAAAAAAATAAAACTGGTTTATACGGCCGGGGATGGCGTCCACCTTTATATTAAACTCCGGTAGACTAAACGAGTGTACAACGTCCGAAGAGGTGACAAAAACGTAATAGGGGTGGTTACGAACCAGCTGCAATGGCTTATCCACCCCGTCGATTAAGTCCCCCATAATCGAATCATACCCGTCACAACCCAAATGATTATAGCTCCAATACCACTGCCGACCGACAACCTTAACAATCCCGCCTATAGAACCCATTTCACCCCCCGCCAAAAACTGCAGTTTCAACAAGCAGAGGAAAGCAACAGAAACTGTGGGGAAAAAGGTTCACATGAACTCCACTAACTGACTGTCGTAAGGCTGTACGACAACCCCGCGATACCTGCAAAGCTGTCAACCCAATATTCAAAAAATCCAAAATAATATAAAAGAACACAAAGTCAACACAAAAAAAACCAAATCATAATACATATAACCCCCTATCACAGCCCACCAAATAAACCAGAAAGGCATATTAACGGCCGGTTCCCCCACCATTACCATGTTACGACTTTTCACAACTAAACGCTGTGAGTGACGGGCGGTGTGTACCCCAAATAAGTCAAATTCGCCAGAATGCCCTAGCTTCCGACTACTTCTGAGTCCTAAAAACCCCCTCATTTCAAAGAAGGCTATTACAGTGTAACGCACCAAAAACCCCCCCATTAGCAGCACATTGACCTGACTTATGTACATAAAACAAACACACATGGGCACTAGCCACGAATAACCAATCGGATATACACTAACCAATCTAAGGGGGGTAAGCTAGTTAGCGGACCATCTTTTACAAGGCACATTCCCCCAGAAGAACTTCTTCGGCTGCCAAAACTTTTTAGTTAATACTATGGATAAAACTTAGCATCCCTATACTAGGGTATCTAATCCTATTCTAATGCAAGGCGCGACGAAACCCCCAACCCCGTAGCTTATATTAACCCGGAGGAGATTCTACCAAACCTCCGATAATAACTACAGAACGATTTAAACCAACCAAAAGGAAAGAAGGTTGCAGAATAACCGCAGTTGCTGGCACTGAGAATTCACCCCTTCTCCCCCAGACACCCCCGGAGGGTCTCCCCTCAAACGGAGAACTAACTACTAGGAAACAACCCAAAACAACACTGAATCCAAAAAAAACTCCCTATGTAGTAAACATGCTAGGACCCCTCTTTTTACCAAATTTAAATAAAAGGGTGCGGGCAAAAGACAAGCCACAAGCGCATTTGCAAAGCGCTTTATAATGCACACCCAACAAAACCGTAAGCAATCCTTTCGTACTAACCAACAGCCACAGTAGATAAGAACCGACCTGGCTCTCGCCGGTCTTAACTCAACTCATGAGGGGAACTACGGTCGAACAGACCAAACTCGAAAACTCCTGCGCCAACGAGTTACCCCAAGTCAACATCGAGGTGGCAAATAAACAAATCGATAGGATCTCTCCTTGCTTCTTACCCAGTTATCCCCGAGGTAACTAAAACCTTCAACCCGGGGGTTCAAAAAACAAGTAAAATACTGCCTTTGCCCCAAATAAACACAAACACGGTATAAAGCTCTCGGGGTCTTTCCGTCTTACTAAGTACTCTGGGGTTCTGCACCCAAAAACAAACTTCAACACAAACCCCCATTTTATAAATTATCCCGATAAACCTTTCAAACAGTTCCCTAATTATGAGACAATTAATTATGCTACCTTAGCACAGTCAAAATACTGCGGCCGTTAACTCAAAGCACTGGGCAGGTAATACCACCAACCATCTGTGGTGAAAATGTTTTTAATAAACAGTCGGACAACTAACGAGAACAATGGGGACAATTTTAAATCTACTAATTTCGCCATTATCTTCCTCTCTCAGTCCAAGGTCCGAAAAATACACAAAAGACATTAACGAAGGTGACCGTTCTTGTAACAGAACATAACTTAGGGTAATCTTAACCCCTCAAACGCTAAACAAAAAAAGTCTCTTTACGGGGAACTCACATCATAGCAAACCCCCTAACACGAAGCCTTTCTCGGAAACCAGCTATAAAAACACACGAAATTACTTATCGCAGCCTTACGGGGGCTCTCTATACGACGACCTGTCGTAAAATAAGCTCCACGCAAACCCCCCAACAATCGTGTAATCTTCGGGTAATGTGCCTAACACCTAAACCTCAGCGAATCATGATGCAAAAGGTAACAAAAAGACCAAAATACAAAATATTAGACCCTAGTCAAAGTTAAGTAAGAAAAAATACCCCTGTATTACAAAAACAGAATTCTACACAATTAAACTACCTACTTAAAGCGCAACACACGCTAAAATCGCGGGAGCCCCCAACGAGACGGAAACCTCAGATAAATGCTGTGGTAGGGCACAGGAGTTACACAAACACTAAGTACCATACAACTACTCCCCCAAACGGAAATAGTCTTATTCCTAACAACCACAGACTCCCACAAAATATACAACAGAAAAAAGGCACTAACCGCAGACACAAGGCCACCTACAGAAGAAACCAAATTAAACACATAAAAGGCAGGGTCATAACAACAAACCCGACGAGGGAGGCCGCATAACCCCAGGTAGTGCATGGGAAAAAAACAAAGATTGAACCCCAACATGGAAGTAAAAAAATGACCTTGCAACAGGTACTTATTAAGGGTGTAACCTGTAATCAAAGGCCACCACCATATAACAAATATAACTACAGTCCTATAAGAACCCAACGATAAAACATAATGAAAATGCGCCACCACAAACCAGGTGTCATGTAGTATCATATCTAGGACAGAAGCCGAAAGAATAATACCCGTAACCCCCCCTATCGTAAAAAGAACAATAAAACCGATAATTCACCAAACCACTATATCGCCCAAACGGATGTGCACACTACCCAACATATAAAGTCAAGAAAAAACCTTAATACCGGTGGGAACCCCAATCACCATAGTAACAGAACTAAAAAAGACAGCCGTCTTAATATCCAAACCCACCATAAACATGTGGTGGCCCCAAACAACACTCCCCAGACAAACAATAGCCAGCATAGCAAAAACCAACCCAAAGTACCCAAACAAGGAATCCCTATTTCTGAGGGTCATACAAATATGGCTTATAACCCCAAAACCAGGTAGTATCAAAACATAAACCTCAGGGTGACCAAAAAATCAAAACAAATGCTGAAACAGCACCGGGTCACCCCCCCCTGCGGGATCAAAAAAAGAAGCCCCAAATTTCCGATCAAACAACAACATCGTAATGCCAGCTGCCAACACCGGAAGAGACAATAACAACAAAATAGAAGTAAACAGATAAGCCCAAACCAAAATAGAATGACGTGAAACAACATGCGTACCCCTAGAACCGAATATAGTACAAATAAAATTGATAGACCCCAACAAACTAGAAACACCGGCTAAATGCAATGAAAACATCAAAAAATCTACCCCCCACCCAGAATAAGCTCCGGATGAAAGGGGGGGGTAAAAGGTCCACCCCACCCCATTACCGCCTAACATGCTTGCCATAAGGCATGCACAAGATGGCAACAACAGCCAAGCCCTCAAAGCTTTAACCCGGGGAAGTGACAAATCCGGTATACCCAGAAGAAGTGGCAACAGGTAGTTACCAAACCCCCCTATCAGCACCGGCATTAAAAAGAAAAATATCATAGCAATGCCGTGCCTGGTAATTATATATTTATACACCTCCGCAGAAACCAATTTAAAATAAGGCTCCGCCAAACTCAACCGAATAAGTAAGCTCAAAGCTAAACCCATAAAACCCCCTCAAACACCCAACAAAAAATAAATACCACCAATACGCTTATGATCTAAAGTAACAAACCAATTAAAATAACCCAACAGCGGGCGGAGAATTCCCCCTTTTGTTTTGAAAACAAACAGTCTAACCGTAACCTAGCCCACTCCCAACCCTAAAGGGGCGAGTTAAATAAACAACTCCCATTATCGTTAGCAGCGATAAGTTTATACACCCCTCACCTACCTAATAACCCCAATCTACATACCCCTTCCTGCACTCGAATCCGTAACCTAGCCCCAGTACAAGCAGAAACCCTAAATAATACAAAAGATTCTTAAACAAAATCCCCTGACAGGGCATATTTAAAAGCAAGGAAACCTCTAAGTCAAAAATCACAAAAAATACAAGCAAAATAAAATAAGTACCCCCAAAAAACCTCTCCACGCACCCTTGTGACAAAAACCCACACTCAAAAGAACCAGATCAGACACGCACCTCCAACAAACGAAAATCCCTGTAAAAACTCCAACAAAACAAATGAAAACACCCAACCAAACCAACTAAAAAAACAAAAACAAAACACCCTGCTAAAAAAACCCTCACCCGGGGGGGTGGAAACCCCACATAATGAAAGTAAGAATTTCATGCTTTAACTACCCCTAAGCTACCCCCCGTACCGACGAAGAAAATCTTACAACTACTATATCACAGTAGCCTGCACACTGCAGCCCTACCGGCTGCCCTCGGAACACTCCTCACGAGACCCTAAGCCCCCAAAGCTTACATTCTTTAACTTAAAATATGCCTCCGAACAAACACCCGCCTGTGGAGCAATAGCCCGTCTTGAAGTTAACAGCCTCATATTTTAAAAATAAACCACACACACCCTAAGCCACCAGAAAAAAAGAGAAGAGAAGAACCAATAAAACCCACTTCCAAAAAAAGTTCACAAAAAAATCATAACGCACTCGAGGCAAAGTCCCCCGGGCCCAAATAAAAAAAAACAAATGAAACATGGTTAGGGGTATCACTAGCAACCCCCCAAAAAAAAAGACGGAAGTCACCCAAGAGAATATAAAAATTATCAGATACTCGCAAGCAAACAAGCAAGTAAACGGCACCCCACAATACTCTGTGTTCAAACCCCTAACTAACTCCCTTTCCGCCTCCGCATAATCAAAGGGGGTTCGTTTACACTCACACAGAATACCCACTAACCAAACCATATAACATGTGGGCAAAACCAAAAAGAGACACCAAGGCTCCTTCACCAGCCACCCCACATCGTAAACCCCTATGGCCAGCCCACACAAAACAACAACACACATAAATGAGGCTTCAAACCTAACAGAGCCAAAACAAGACCGAGTTCCCCTCAACAGCCCATACTTGTTATATGACCCCCAACCGATCCCGAGTAAAGAATAGCCAGTCAAACTACCTACAACCAACAGCCAAAGCAACGAGTTACCACTAAAAATGCCTGCGTAACACATGCTAAAGTAGGCACAATAAACACCCCTAATAAAAACCAGCAACAACACACCACCCCATGCTAACCAGCTGCGCACCAAAAACATAGGAATCTTGTACTTAACAGTAAGCTTCAAAAGATCCGCAAACCTCTGAAGCAACCCAGCTACGCCCACCTTATTGGGACCCTTACGAATCTGGATATAACCCAATACCTTACGCTCCGCTAGTATAAAAAAAGCAACTAATGTCATTATTAGCGCAAAAGACACAAATGAACTAACCACCATATACAAGCACCCCAACCCAAACAACATACATCCCCCTGGGCCAAAGCCCCCCTCTAACTCGACAAGTTAAAATTCTGACCTAACTAAACTAAGAAGGACGCCAACAACAACGGGGTTCCCCACAACCTACTTGCAGAGTAGGCATTCTCTTACAATAAATTACGTCATTCGCCCAACCCGTGACAACAGGCCCCTAACACCATCCCTTGCGTGTAAAACAAGAATTTTAACCTTAAACTATCTCGCCCAACACCTTTAAACATGCCTCAAATACCCAACTAAACACTTTGGAACATTTCCCCTAACAACATACTTAAACAAAAAAAACTGCTCCGAGAGGCTGTAAAAACACCAAAAACAAAAAACTAACAAAGAGCAGGAGTAAATACAAACGCCCATCATTAGCTTGTAAAACACAGAAACAGAAAACGGCACCCTGAGCAAAAGAAAGCAATACAAAAAAAACCCCCCAAGGCCGTCCAGAACCATCCTGGTACCCTGCCGACTTAAAAAAAGGACAGTAAACCTCCCCCAAACAAAATATACAAAATATAAAAAAAGCAAAACCTCCAAAGGCCCTTCCAGGGCGGCAGAAACCAAAATCACCCTAGAGGATAACATCATATGGCACCAGCAGTGAAACCAGCTAAAAGTGTACACCCAAAACAAAACAGACAACAACAGCAAGGTCAGACAAGCAAACCCCCTCACTAACCCAGCACCCCTAAAACCTTTAAAAAAGAACCTCAAAACAAGGAATGAAGACTTCACCACAATAGTAAAAAGATAAACAACCAACCAGTTTGACTCAGTACAAACACCATAAACCCACCCGCTAAACGGGAAGAACCCAAACTTTATCATAAACCCCACCAAAAAAAGGGAAACATACCTAACGTATAAAATCCCACACACTAGCAGGGACGAAGCAAGGCTAGAAGCTACAATAAACCTAAAAAGGGCATAAAGGCTGCGGGGGTGCCCCCAAAAAAAAGCAGGAATAAGACACAAACCCCCTAGCTCCAGAAACAACCACATAACAACAAGATCCCTTGTTGAAAAGACAAGGAGAGAAAACCAACAAACCCCAATTCCCCTAATCAAACTAACCACCCGACCCTAATGATTCACCGAGAAAGATAATATCTCCCTAACAATAAACCAATGTACCAACGCAACAAAGACTTCATAAAAAAATAAAACTAACAACAACAAAACAACGGGAAAAGAAGTCAAACTCATGCCGCCTAAAAAAAGACCACCAAAGGCCCCTGCGGAAAGTTTCAGAAACGGACGCAACAACAAGATGCAGGGGCGAATAACATAACTTATGGTCTCAGCCAAACAAACAAACGGGGACACCCAAAGTGGCCTCCCCACTGGAATAAAGGAGCAAAAAAATTCTTGGCTCCCCAGACGAGACAAGAACAGACAACAGAACAAAGGAAAAATAAAAATAAATAAAAATCCTCCGAATCCCATAACCCCATAAAAGTATGGAAAACGTAGATATAAAAATACACCCAACACAACAGATAAAACCCCCCGATAAAACCTGGAAGAAAGCCCCCTAACAAACCATAGAACGATACCCCGACACAAACACTGCCACGAATTAAACACAAGGAAGAATGCTACGCATGTTTTGTGAGCATGAGCCACATAGTTTAATAAACTTTAACTTATCTCCCCCCTAAGCTAGAACAAATCTTTCTCTGGAGCTTCAAACCAACACTTTAAATATATAAGCTAAGCATAGGCTACCTACAGCTGAGACCACTCTCCGCCTCAACCAAACCGAGACATGCAATAATACAACAAGCTGTATATGATAACTAAACCAACAAAAAAACCCTATACAACCACAATAAAAGAAACACAACAGAAGAAAAATAGGATCAAACCCTCACCCCAACCACAGATACACAAGACTGCCGCCTAAGTAAAAACCCCAACACAAAAAGAGGGACAAGCCCTCTGAAAAACAGATAAAAACAAAAAAGTAGGCTCAGCCCTCTGAACCCCAACAAACTCTGCTGTAACACAGCGACCTCACAAAAGAAAGTTGCTGTAGGGGGTATAGATGCTGCAGTGAAAATGCCCATAACAGACACAACCCGCAAAAACAAGGAACCACCCAAAGCAGACTTAATAACAGACCAGTTACGAGAGCCTACCACCTCATAATAACAACCTAACAGAACAAAAACAATGCCCGCAGACAAACCGTGACCCAAACAAAAATAAAATGGAACTTGCGAAGACTCCAACCCTAAGGAGTAAAAACACAACCCCACAACTGAAATATGGGACAAGCTCAAAAAAGCAAGTCAACGCTTGCCATCCAACTCCCGTCTGGCCACTAAAAAAAGAACAACCGAAATACCAACAACAGCCACAATGTAACCCGAATTAAAAATAAAACAAGGCAACACATGCCTACAAAATCGAAACATGCCCAATACCCCCAACTTCATAATGTAACCCCTTAAACACACTGAAACAGCAGTAGGAGATTCAGCATGAACGATAGGCAACCACGCCTGAAAGGGGGGGAAAGGGACCTTGGTCATAAACAAGACACACAGTAGGGCAAAAACAAACAACCCAGGTATGTCGTAACTCCTCCAACACCACAGCCTTATTTTACAACCCCCAGAACTTAACGACAAAAAAATAAAACAAAGCAACATAGGAAGCCTCGTAAATACAACATAACCCAGCAAATACCACGAAGCTAAATAACGCTCCGGGTAGGGAGAATCCAACACCAATAACACCAGTAAAAATAGTATGGAAAGCTCATAAAAAACCCAAAACCCTAGGGAATGCTCAGTACAATAACAACAAACAGAGAAAAAGACCCTTAAAAATAAAAACACCCCGGACCTTAGGGTAGGCTTAAGAAAAAAAACCAAAGAAACTCATAAACAAACAGACAGCAAGCTTAACAAAAACCTCACAGTATCCAACCGCAACCCCAAACCTTTATAATAAACACCCCCCAGACCACTGGAGGAAACCCTATAAAAAAACACAACCCCCACAAGAAAGAAGGAAAGAAAGAAAACTAAACCCCTACTATATCAATCAACCTTCTGTAATCCCACAAACGAGTTAAAACAACAAGTGCCAAAGTAACCTCAATAGTAAACACAACCATCAAAGTTAAAAACAATACACGAGACTCCCCAGCTTGGCCTAAAAGACTAGTCAACAGCAGCAAAACATTAATATTCTCAATAATTATCAAACAGTTTAACAAACGAGTCACAGATAGCACAAAACTAAACAAAATCAACCTTAGCCCCAACAAAAAAAGAACCTCCACAACCCACCTAAAAACCTAAACGAGGAATACCCCTACTGTACGGGACCACTCACAGACCCTTATACAGACCAACTAAACCAACGAGAATGAGACTGACAACCTTACTAACTAACACCTGCGGATACTCCGGATGACAAGCCCCTAGATAAGTCAACAAAACAAAAAAGGACACCCCCCACCAAAAAAAGAGCTGACGTAAAACTCTATAACAACAGGAACTTTTAAAAGTAGGCAACCAAAGAAAAAACAAAAAGCAGACAACAAGCAACAAACCCCCCACCTTAGACTCAACTGATCGAAGCATAGCGTAAAAGGCTAAAAAATACCACTCAGGCTTAATCGCAGCAGGCGTCACCAACGGGTCAGCCTCTATGTAACTCTCCACATCTAAAAATAAATCCGGAGAAAAAAGGCAAAAGAAGCAAAAACAAAAGGACAATACCATCAAAAGAAAAAAATCCTTAAAAGTAAAATACCTGTGAAAAAGAACTACATCGCTGTACCCCCCCGATATAAACAACGGGTTATTAGACCCCCTGCGATGTAAATAAAAGAGGTGCAGGACCGAAACCCCAAGTATTACAAAAGCTAAACACACGTGGGCAGAAAACACCCGGATAAGCGTGGTGTTCGTGACTCCGAACCCACCTACCACATACTTGTATAACCTCGGGCCAACCAAAGGAACCCTCCTCAAGATAGAAGTAATCACCGTAGCAGCTCAATAAGACATCTGATGCCAAGGCAATATATACCCTAAAAAAGCTTCCGCCATCATCAGGATGTATAGCACAAACCCCACGTTTCAAACACCCACCTTACTGTAGCTAGAGTAGTAAAGAGCACGTCCCATATGCAAAAAGAAAAGAAGGAAAATAAAGGAAACCCCTCAAACGTGTCCGTATCGAACCAACCAAACATAAAACGAATCTTGCGTAAAATCACAAACACAACCAAACCTCAAACCCACATCTGCAACGTAAAGAAAAGAAAGTATCACCCCCGACACAAACTGAAGAACAAGAAAAACCCTAATCATAAAACCCCCACACCAAAAATAGCTTAAAGCCACGTTTGTAGGCAGGTCTACAACATTACCGCGAACAAGCCCTATCATAATTCCCCTGTTTAAAAAATTCACCTGCTCCACAAACAAGTAGTTTAACACATAACCTACAGAAGAACGCTCTAACACAAATACACCAAGGTGTAAACCAACAACCAAACGTAATCCACAAAATGCCAGTATCACACTACAACCCTAGCATAAAATAACTGCAAGTATGACGAAACCCCCCCCTGCAACTTAAAGAATACAAGAAACCCCAACAAACCCAACACAACATGGCTAAAATGAAGCCCTACAATACAAAAACAGACAGAATAAAAAGCACCATCAGACCAAGAAAACTCACAAAGATGAAACTCGTACAACTGCGCCCCCACAAAACAAGCACCAAGCAATAGGGTACAGACTAAGTAAAAATTTGAACCCCCCAACCCCAGGTTGTGGTGAAAAGCTGTCGCAGTTATAGAAGAACCCAACAATAAGAAACAGCAAACCAAGGGAATCCCGTGAAACCTCGACAGCGGGGAAAGACCTATTTGAGAAGCCTCAAACCCCCGAACGTAAAAAAATAAAGTTCCAAAAACCATAACCTCCCTTAAAATAAACAGTCAAAACCCAGCACCCTGGTGTTGAATTTTAGAACCGGCGTAACCCAGCACCCCCACCAAAAACCAAACCGTAAATGCCAATACCAACAATGCCAACCCCACACGTCACATAAACAAACTCACTAAAATACACCCCACAAGCCACGATTGAAACATAGGAACCAAACTCAC